ACCCCATAGAGATAGTGAATAGAAAGGGGTTTTTTGTTTCCCACGATAATTTTGAAAATGAACGTTTAAATGTCCTTCAAAGGTAAGTAAATAGATCCGAAACATATAAAACGCGGTTAATCCCGCCGTGGCCCAAGCTATTATTGCGAAAATTGGCGAATACAACCAACTATCATTAAGAATTTCATCTTTGGACCAAAAACAAGCAAGAGGTGGAATACCACAAAGAGAAAGTGTACCTAATAAAAATGTGATTTTGGTAATTGGTACATGTTTTCTTAAACCTCCCATAAGACCCATATTCTGGCTTTTAGCTGGAGAATATCCAACAATAGTTTCCATTGAATGAATAATGGATCCGGATCCTAAAAATAATAATGCTTTGGAATAAGCATGAGTAATCAAATGAAATAAAGCGCTTCGATAAGACCCCATACCTAGAGCTAACATCATATAACCCAATTGGGACATTGTGGAATAGGCTAAACCTCTCTTAATGTCTTGTTGAGCAAGAGCTAAAGTAGCTCCTAATAATACTGTTATTATTCCTATAACCGAGATCAAATACATTATGTAAGGTATAACTCTGAAAAGAGGAAGAAGCCGAGCTACAAGAAAAATCCCCGCCGCTACCATAGTAGCAGCATGTATAAGAGCCGAAATAGGAGTAGGCCCCTCCATGGCATCAGGTAACCATATATGAAGGGGGAATTGGGCGGATTTAGCAACTGCACCGGCAAATAAGAGAACAGCGCATAACGTAATAAATGGAAAATTTACCTCATTATTATAAATCAAGTTAGTGAATATTTCGAATAACTCCCTAAATTCGAAACTCCCCGTTATCCAATAAAAACCTAAAATTCCTAATAATAAACCAAAATCCCCTACACGATTAGTTACAAACGCTTTTTGACAAGCATTTGCCGCAACAGGTCGTGTAAACCAAAATCCTATTAATAGATAGGAACACAGCCCAACCAATTCCCAAAAAATATAAATTTGTATCAAATTGGAACTAGTAACTAATCCCAACATGGAAGTACTGAAAAAACTCATATAAACAAAAAATCTCAAATATCCTTGATCATGAGCCATATAATTATCACTATAAATAAGAACCATAATTCCAACAGTAGTGATTAATATTGACATAATAGAAGTAAGTGGGTCGATCAAGTATCCGAAGTCTAAAGAAAAATCATTATTGATGATCCAAGACCATCCATATTGATAAAAAGAACTGCTATTGATTTGCTGAATAGACAGGGAGATTGAAAAAATCATGACTATGCTTAACAATAAAACACTCTGAAAAGCCCACATACGGCGAAAACTTTTTGTTGCCGTTGGAAAAAGAATAAGTCCCGCTCCTATTAACATAGGGACTGGAAGTGGAATGAAAGGTATGATCCACGCATATTCATATGTCTGTTCCATAAAAAAGTTTTGAATTCTTAATTAATTGTTTCCGATTCACCGGATCTTACCTCTTTTGAAAGGAGTCAATAAAAAGTAAAAATATGGACTAACTTAAACTAATTTTAAATTTTAATAGAATTTTCTATTCTTACTTATTCTGAGTCTTTGCTAAATACTTCAACTATTGAAATCACAAAGTTACAATTGGTCAAATGATATGAAAGGGATTAATTACTAATCTCCTTTGAAATAGGCCTATTTTTGATCCAAGTTTGACCAAAGATAGTGAATCGAACGGGGATTCAAGTTTTTCATTTCCTGAAGTAAAAACGCGGTTCTTATCTTTAAACCTTTCGAGGTATTTTATTGCATGTAAATGAAATGTGGAACCATAAAAAAAAAATCGAATATTTTTGGGATTCCTTATTTTATTTTTGATTTTTATATTTTTATTAAGTTCAATTTATTAAGTTCAACTAATTTTCTTTCTTCATTTCTACGGAAAAGCCGATTATCAAATTCTATAGGTATAGATTTTATGAATCAAAAAGAATGGGAAATTGTGAAATAAAGATACCAGTCACTAGAGAATCTTTTCTTTTTTACGATTATGAATGTTTTATGGAATAGAAAGACTTGAAAAAACGCATATTGGCCTTCTGTTTTTATTTCCAGTATTCTGCAATTTTGACATATCTTTTACCTATCTCGATAATGTTTTATTTGAGGAGAACACTATTAGCTCGAAAATAAATATGTATTAAAAAGAATTCGTTTTGAACAATAGATGTCTTTCACATCCAGCTATAACAATGAGTAATTTTTGCATTTATAAATGGCAGTTCCAAAAAAACGTACTTCGACATCAAAAAAGCGTATTCGTAAAAATATTTGGAAAGGGAAGGGGTATTGGATAGCATTAAAGGCTTTTTCGTTAGCGAAATCTCTTTCTACCGGGAATTCAAAAAGTTTTTTTGTACGCCAAACCCAAATAAATAAGTAATAAAACGTTAAAATAATTTGAATCAACTTGAAAAAATAATTCAATTATTCTTAAATTATTCAATTATTATCTAATTGAATAATTTAACGATTTCCCCTTCCTATTTGATATTGATTAACTCACCAATCCATATGTAATGGAACTCTATTCGCTTTTCTGATTGATATAGTAAATAATTGATATATAAAATAATAGAATTAGGAAATCCTCTATTTACTATATCAATCACTGAATAATAACTTTTTTGTTGACAAAAGAATAAAGATCATTTCTATTCCAAAGTGGGGAGTTTTATTTTCCCCATAGACCTATTTGCAGAATAAAATGAAAAAAAAACAAAAATTCTATATTTGCATCTCTATAGCTATAGAAGAACGTATATAAAAATCTTTAGTGAAAGTTAAAAACTCATTGAAATTTATTGATTCTATTTTGAAACCTTTTTGTTTTGTCGACCTTTCTAACTTTTGATTTTCTCTGAATTATTATATAGTCCCCCATATATATCTTGCCCTTAACCCAATAGAGAAAATTGATTAATGAAATTTTGTATGGCTAATTGTGAATTTTGAGCGATACAAAATGGGTTCTTTTCTTTCTATTTTGTCGTCAAAATCCCCCTTTTTTTTTTGTTTTATTTTAGATTTCGAATTTAGATTTCTCAAAAAAAAAAAATAAGAAATTGCTGCTTAAACAATGAAAACAAATTTTTTCACTCTATTCCTTATTCCTTAATTTGAGTATAGAACGGTTTAGTTACAAGAGTTGAATTCTGAATTCGAGGAAAGCATAAAATATAGGAAAGGCCCAGGTTAAATAAAAAAACTAAGACTCTAAACTCAAATCGAAAATAATGAACCTTCAACCTCAAATTCCTATTTGAACAACTTTTTATTGTTATTGATCCATTTGAATCATTACTAAACTAAAATAGCTTACTCAATCTCGACGATTGCTTATTCATAGGCTATTATGAGTTCAAGACAGGCCGCTATGGTGAAATTGGTAGACACGCTGCTCTTAGGAAGCAGTGCTAATGCATCTCGGTTCGAGTCCGAGTGGCGGCATACCATCTTCTAAAAAGGATAAATAGATCTTATAATGAATTCAATTCCCGATTTCCATTTTCGAATTATGTAATTAAGGGACTCTTATTTTTTAAGATTTTTTATGATATTTTCAACCTTAGAGCATATATTAACTCACATTTCCTTTTCGATCGTTTCAATTGTAATTACAATTCATTTGATAACCCTTTTAGTCGAGGAAATTGTAAAACTATACGATTCGTCAGAAAAGGGCATAATAGTGACTTTTTTCTGTATAACAGGATTATTAGTTACTCGGTGGATTTCTTCAGGACATTTCCCACTAAGCGATTTATATGAATCATTAATTTTCCTTTCATGGAGTTTCTCCCTTATTCATATAATTCCGTATTTCAAAAAAAATGTTTTCATTTTAAGTAAAATAACTGGACCAAGTGCTATTTTGACCCAAGGCTTTGCTACTTCAGGTATTTTAACTGAAATACACCAATCTGGAATATTAGTACCTGCTCTTCAATCGGAGTGGTTAATAATGCACGTAAGTATGATGATATTGGGCTATGCAGCCCTTTTATGTGGATCGTTATTATCAGTAGCACTTCTAGTGATTACATTTCGTAAAAACAGAAAGCTTTTTTATATTTATAAGAGCAATGGTTTTTTAAACGCGTCATTTTTCGTGGGTGAAAATGTTTTCGAAAATATTTCGTTTTTTTCTGCTAAAAATTATTACAGGTTCCAATTGATTCAACAATTGGATTATTGGAGTTATCGGGTTATTAGTTTAGGATTTACTTTTTTAACCATAGGAATCCTTTCGGGAGCGGTATGGGCTAATGAAGCGTGGGGGTCATATTGGAATTGGGACCCAAAAGAAACTTGGGCATTTATTACTTGGATCGTATTTGCAATTTATTTACATACTCGAACAAATAGAAATTTGCGGGGTGCAAATTCTGCAATTGTAGCGTCTATAGGCTTTCTTATAATTTGGATATGCTATTTTGGGGTCAATCTATTAGGAATAGGGTTACATAGTTATGGTTCTTTTCCATCAACATTTAATTGAATTCAAGACAAGTTATTACAAATACAAGAGCGGGTGACGCATTGTATGAACTAGCATGCGGGCCGTGTGAATCAAATATTGTATTGATGATTCACACGGTTTTCTATCATATGTAGTTCAATTTCATTGTTTTTACTTAATTCTTCTCTTAATTGATCTTAATTGAAGAAAAAAAGTCTTCTTTTTTTCATTGTCCAAGAATGTTTTTAAAAATAAACATAGGTTTTTTTATTTCAGTCATCCAATTATTTCTAAAAAAAATTAGATAGAATAACTTCGACCTTGTCAACTGCTAATGAAAGAACGAAATCGGGGTATATACCAATACCTATGACGGGTAAAAAGATGGAGATCGAAAGAAATAACTCTCGCGGTCCAGAATCAAAAAAAGAATCCTTCGGAGCGTTAAATAGCTTGTATCCATAGAACATCTGGCGTGGCATAGATAATGAATAAATAGGAGTTAATATAATTCCAATTGCCATTACAAAAGTAATTAGTAGTTTTGGAATTAAAAGATATTTTTGGCCGGTAATTATTCCAAAAAATACTAGCAATTCGGCAACAAAACCACTCATACCTGGTAATGCAAGAGAAGCCATCGAAAAGCTACTAAACATCGTGAACATTTTTGGCATTGGAATAGCTATTCCGCCCATTTCGTCAAGATAAACAAGGCGGATTCTATCATAAGTCGTTCCCGCCAAGAAAAAAAGTGCAGCACCAATAAATCCATGAGAGATTATTTGTAAAAGGGCTCCATTAAGTCCCGTATCGGTTAGAGAACTAATTCCTATAATTATGAAACCCATATGAGAGACAGAGGAATAGGCTATTCTTTTTTTTAAATTCCGTTGGCCAAGAGATGTTGAAGCTGCATAGATTATTTGTATTGTACCTATTATCATCAACCAAGGAGAAAATATAGAATGGGCATGAGGTAATAATTCCATATTGATTCGAATTAATCCATACGCTCCCATTTTTAATAAGATTCCGGCTAGAAGCATACAAGTACTGTAATGTGCTTCTCCATGGGTATCTGGTAACCATGTGTGTAGGGGGATAATGGGCGATTTGACAGCAAAAGCAATAAAAAATCCAATATAGAAGATTATTTCTAAAATCACAGGATATGATTGATTAACTGATGTTTCAAAATTTAATGTTGGTTCATTAGAACCATATAAAGCAACACCCAAAACTCCCATTAAGAGAAAAACAGAACCCCCTGCCGTGTACAAAATAAATTTTGTAGCTGAGTACAGACGTTTCTTTCCTCCCCACATGGCTAGAAGTAGATAAACAGGAATTAATTCTAACTCCCACATGATGAAAAAAAGTAAAAGGTCCCGAGACGAAAATGATCCAATTTGACCACTGTACATTGCTAACATGAGAAAATGGAATAATCTAGAATCTCGAGTAACTGGCCAAGCCGCTAAAGTCGCTAAAGTCGTGATAAATCCTGTTAATAAAATGGGTCCTATAGAAAGTCCATCTATTCCTAATCTCCAATGGAAATCAAAAAAATCGACCCATTTATAATCCTCTACTAGTTGGATTAATGGATCATCCGATTGGAAATGATAACAAAATGCATAAGTTGTTAGAAGGAGTTCTAAAATACATATACATATGGTATACCACCGGATTACCCTATTTCCTTTATGGGGAAGAAAGAAAATTAAAGAACCCGCAAATATCGGAAAAACTACAATTATTGTTAACCAAGGAAAAGAATTCGTAGTAAAGACAAGATACACTTAGACCAAAAAAACCCGTGCTCAAAATATTTTGATTTTCGAGCACAGGTTTGTCGGTAAAAAAATTAAATGGATTTAAATGGATTCAAGTAGAGTTTTCTCGAACGTATCAATAAGCTAGACCCATACTGCGAGTTGTTTCATGCCATAAATAAACTCGTACACTCAAGAAATCCGTTGGACAGGCGGATTCACATCTCTTACAACCAACGCAGTCCTCTGTTCGTGGAGCAGAAGCAATTTGTTTAGCCTTACAACCGTCCCAAGGTATCATTTCTAATACATCCGTGGGGCAGGCTCGGACACATTGAGTACATCCTATACACGTATCATAAATCTTTACTGAATGTGACATTTGGTCTATACGTTTTTTAATGTTCTAAATTTTCGATCTAGTAAACTTAGAAACAAATTAGATATTTATATACCAGATGAATCAATGAGTTATCAGAATTTTCTAATCAACCCCTTTCTGGATTGGTTTATGAGATATGAGAGAGGCCAAAATACTTTGATTTCTTATATTTTGCAAATAAGATCATACTTTACGTAGTAAACATGCTAATTAAAATCGATTTCTCAATATTAGAATGTAAATGATTACTATTAATTATTCAACAAATTTGATTGGTTGATACGAGTTGATTTTCTATTACGATAAATTGATGAAACAATAGCCAGTCCAATGGCTGCTTCAGCGGCTGCAATAGCTATAACAAAAATTGAGAAAATGTCTCCTTTTAATTGACGATTATCAAAAAAATCAGAAAATGTTACAAAATTTATATTAACCGCATTCAATAGAAGTTCAAGACACATAAGGGCTCTAACCATATTTCGACTTGTGATCAATCCATAGATACCGATAGAAAATAAATAGGCACTCAAAACAAGTACATGTTCGAGAATCATTAAACAACTCCTTATCAATCTCGACTCCTTTCAATATGAACAACAATTCAACTAATTTAATAGACTAGTATATAACAAGTATGGAACAAAGAAATATATTGGTACTAGATTGACCTAAAGTCTTTCTATTTATCCAGCTAGAATTCAAATAGAATTGAAGGAAAATGAATGTGATAAGACAGAACAAAATTTGATTTTAATTCCAAGTTTTAATAGAAATTTTTTATTGACGAGCTACAGCAATTGCACCTATTAAAGCAACTAAAAGGATTATTGAAATAAGTTCAAATGGGAGAAAAAAATCTGTTGATAAATGAATTCCAATTTGTTGACTATTACTTAGAAAATCTTGCTCTATAATCTGGTTTGATCTTGTAGTCCAAATAATCCCGTACCATGACGTATCTGAAATAATAGTAATTAGTGAAATAAAAAGACTTATACAAACCATCGAAGTAATTCCATCTCCTACAGTCCAAAGATGAAAATCCTTGTAATATTCGGAGCCATTCATGAACATCACAGCAAAAATGATTAAAACATTTATAGCTCCTACGTAAATAAGTAGCTGCGCAGCAGCTACAAAATAGGAGTTAGATAGAATATAGACTAACGATGTACAAACAAGAACCAATCCCAAGGAAAAGGCCGAATAAATTGGATTGGGAAGTAATACCACTCCTAGACCCCCTAATATAAGACCCGATCCTAGAAAGACTAAAAGAAAATCATGTATTGGTTCAGATAAATCCATTTTTTATAAAAAATCAAAAACGAAGAATTTCATGACTTTATTGACCTGACCAGGAAAAAAGCAGTTTTTCTATTTTTTATGATACTTTGAAATTGTTAATTGAATGAAATTCTAATGGGTATAAATTGAGGTGGATGCTTTTATTTTATTGGACCACTATCCATTCTTTACTCGTCGAAAGAGTAGTTTAAACCTATCTATTTTTGATATCATTTATCTACTTTGAAACCATTACTATTTTACTATTATCTATTATAATCTATTATAATATATAATATGGAAATCTGTTTTGTTTTCAATCTAAATTAAGCTAGTAGTCTCATTAAGCAACCACTAGTTTGAATTGCCCAAGCAAAAATCTCATTGTTTTAGATCCGAACTAAGCCTTCGTAATTCGTAATTTTTTTGAATCGAATTAAGGGTTTATTCATTGTTTATTTGAGGTAAATTCCAAATTGTTCTAATTGTGTAATCATCAATTACTGACATTGGTAAGCGACCCAAAGCGATTTGATTATAATTCAATTCGTGACGATCATAAGTAGAAAGTTCATATTCTTCGGTCATTGATAAACAATTTGTTGGGCAATACTCAACACAATTACCACAAAATATACAGATTCCAAAATCAATACTGTAATTCAGCAATCGTTTCTTTCGAATATCAGTTTCCAACTTCCAATCAACAACGGGTAAATCTATAGGACATACACGCACACATACCTCACAAGCAATGCATTTATCAAATTCAAAGTGTATTCGGCCTCGGAAACGTTCCGATGTGATCAATTTTTCGTAGGGGTATTGAATAGTTACAGGTAAACGATTTGCGTGGGACAGGGTAATGATGAAACCTTGGCCGATGTATCTGGCGGCTCGTATTGTTTGTTGACCATAATTTAGGAATTCCGTTATCATAGGGAGCATATGTTGAATATCTATAAAAAAGATTTTATGCTTGTTTCTTTCTCTTGTTTGAGACAAGTCGTGAATCTAGGATATTGTGGTCTTTTACAGTGAAAGAAGTTGGAACGAGGTTGTCAATAATAGATTACCTAGAGAAATCGGTAAAAGAAATTTCCACCCAAGATTTAATAGTTGGTCCATTCTCAGCCTCGGTAAGGTCCATCTTGTTGCAATAGGAATGAACAAAAACAAATAAGTTTTGGCTAATGTGATAAAAATACCAATTAGTCTTCCAAAGACTTTACCCCTTTTATTTATGCCAAATAGCTCAGGAACTAATATGTACGGAATAGAAAGATTCCAACCTCCCAAGTAAAGAACTGTTACAAATAATGAAGAAACTAGTAGATTCAGATATGAAGCAATGTAAAATAAACCAAATTTGATACCTGAATATTCGGTTTGATACCCTGCTACTAATTCTTCTTCTGCTTCTGGTAAATCAAAAGGTAATCTTTCACACTCGGCGAGAGACGAAATTAGAAAAACGATAAACCCGATGGGTTGACGCCACAAATTCCACCCCCAAAAACCATATTTTGACTGCGCTTCCACTATATCAACTGTACTTGAACTATTAGATAATCATAGTCGATGATAACATCACTGTGCCCATCGCTATTACAGAACCGTACGTGAGATTTTCACCTCATACGGCTCCTCAGAGGTCACAAATAAATCTAAGGGCCCTTTCCTCTTCTTTATCTTGATATGTTTGTCAGATAGAGTCAAAATCTATCCTAAGGTCCCAAATTAGACCAATGGAATTCTGTCTGCTATATTTAAAATTAATAAAAATAAATAAGTGCTTCTGAATTTATCTCATCTTTTAAGAATTTTAATTTGGCTTTGTTGATTAATAACCTTATCATTAAATAAAATAAAAAAAATGTGCTTTATAGCAATATCACATATACATTTCAACCTGGAATTTTCAATTACGAAAAAAATTAGAGAGTTGATTAGTTCATGAATCATGACAAAAATTTGATCTCTCTAAATACTAAATATAAATAGAAATCAAAATTCAATTATAGGAAAGAAAGAATAAGAACAAAAAAAGAAAAAGGAAGAAAAAAACAACGACATCTCTCCTTTTTTCTTTTGCAATTAGATTCTTTTCTTTCTATTTTGATTTATTTTATTTCATTCCTATTCTCCTTTCTCCGAAAAAGGGCCTTTAACCAAAGTAAAAGATTACTTCGTTCTTGATAGTTATTTACTTACTCAGTGGATAGGAACATACTCTGGATCAGAATCATGGGGAGTACTTCTTGATCATTTCTACGAACGTAAAGCCCCAATTTGAATTCCTTTTATGTACAGAACTATCCTCTTGGATAACTTACATAATCTCAATTATTAATCCTTTGTGTATCTTGGTCTTCCTAACCATCCACTTATTTTTTCTTTCAAAAACCTCCTGTTGTGGAAATCCATCTATGGTAATAGACAAGAAAAACTCCATACAGTTGATCTTTTGAACCCGCTTCAAGTTATCATGACAATTCACGAATCTTGGGGTAAACAATCTCTATTGCTTATGTTTACTTTTTTCACCATTTGATTTTTGTACATAGGAAATGAGACTCAACTTTTTACTGCAAATTTAGAAGCCGTTTTCTTTCACTCATATAACTATCTGGTTTAGTTCATCAACTTAAATGCTGAAGAAAAATATATATAGTCAATCAAATCTTTTTATCCTTGTTTCTAGAAAGAAAAGAATTTGGAGACATTTTAGGGCTCACCGAATCACACGTAGAGATATTGATAACACACATAGAGCTAATGGTATTTCATAACTAATTGATTGAGCAGCTGCCCGTAGACCACCCAAAAAGGAATATTTATTATTTGATCCATACCCCGACATAAGAAGTCCAACGGGAGCAATACTTGAAATGGCAATCCAGAAAAAAACACCAATACTAAGATCGGCTAGAACAAGGTGATCACCAAAAGGAATTACTGAATAACTTAGAAAGATAGATATTACTGCTATGGATGGTCCGATACTGAATAAACGAGTATCTCCTGTAGATGGAATAAGGTTCTCTTTCAAAAGTAGTTTTGTCCCATCTGCTAGAGCTTGAAGAATTCCTAAAGGTCCGGCATATTCAGGTCCGATACGTTGTTGTATTCCTGCAGATATTTCTCTTTCTAACCAAACAATTACTAGTACACCTATTGTGATTCCTAATACAAGAGTCAAAATAGGTACAAGAATCCATATGATCCCATAGACTTCTTTTAAGGATTCCAATTTGGAAAAAGAATTGATAGTCTCCATTTCTGTTGTATCAATTATCATTTCAACGATCAACTTCTCCCATAATGATATCTATGCTACCTAGTATTGTCATAATATCAGCCAATTTCATTCTTTTAACTAACTGAGGAAGAATTTGCAAATTGATAAAACCTGGTGGGCGGATTTTCCATCTCCAAGGAAAAACGTTCTGATCTCCTATCAGAAAAATTCCCAATTCTCCTTTTGGGGCTTCAACTCTCACATAAAGTTCTTGTTTCGACAATTCAAAAGTTGGAGAAGGTTTTTTACTAATAAACCGATATTCAAAATCATTCCATTCAGGATCTTTTAATCTGTCAAAACGTCGGATTTCTAAATTTTCGTAAGGCCCTCCTGGAATTCCTTCCAGAGCCTGTTGAATAATCTTTATGGATTCTGTCATTTCACTGATTCGTACTAAATAACGAGCTAATGAATCCCCTTCTCGTTGCCATTGAACCTGCCAATCAAATTCGTCGTAAGACTCATAATGATCAACTTTACGAAGATCCCATTCTATTCCGGAAGCTCGTAGCATTGGTCCCGATAAACCCCAATTTACTGCCTCGTCTCTTCCAATAATTCCTACGCCTTCAACTCGTTCTAAAAAAATGGGATTCCGGGTAATAAGTTTTTGATACTCAGCAACCCCCGTTAAAAAATAATCACAAAAATCCAAACATTTATCTATCCAGCCATAGGGTAGATCAGCAGCCACTCCTCCAATACGAAAATAATTATGCATCATTCGCATACCAGTGGCCGCTTCGAATAGGTCATATATCAATTCTCTTTCTCGAAAAATATAGAAGAAAGGGGTCTGCGCACCAATATCCGCCATAAAAGGACCGAGCCATAATAAATGAGAAGCTATCCGACTCAACTCCAACATAATGACTCTGATATAGCTAGCCCTTTTAGGTACTTGAATATTGCCTAATTGTTCGGGTCCATTTATGGTTATTGCTTCTGTGAACATAGTAGCTAAATAATCCCACCGTGTTACATAAGGCAAATATTGTATAATTGTTCGGTTTTCTGCAATTTTCTCCATCCCTCTATGTAAATAACCCAATATTGGTTCGCAGTCGACAACATCTTCACCATCTAGAGTAACGATGAGTCGAAGAACACCGTGCATTGATGGGTGCTGAGGCCCCATATTGACTATCATGAGGTCTTTTCTTGTAGTTGGTGCAGTCATAAGTTTTTTAACGATTCATTCTTCCATGAATTACTGAAAGTGAAAAGAAGTTCATCAAAATTTAATCGAAACATATAAGTGAAAATGCAATAACTCTTCAAATTAATTTTAAATTAATTTAATCAAATTAACGAGTTTTTGTCTCTCGAATGGCCAATTTATTAATTAATTCTTTATAACGTACTCTGTTTTTTTTTGCCAAATAAGCTAGCAGTCGTTGACGTTTTCCCAAAATTTTCTTCAAACCTCTCTGAGATAAATAGTCTTTTTTGTGCAATTCTAAATGTGAAGTAAGTCTCTGTATCTTATTGGTGAAATTGAATACTTGAAATTCAACAGATCCTTTCTTTTCTTCTTGAGAAGTAACTGAAATGACATAATTTTTTACCATAAACGAATTTCCCCTTTCTTTATTTTACAGATATGGATTTTTTCGAATTTTATTGATCAGTAATAATAATGCCAGTAATTTGAATGTGGTATATAGACTTAATTTCTTTATGAACCTCTAATTTTCGCAATTCCAATAAATTAATCAAATTAAAAAATTGATTCAGATAGGAATCCAAAAAGGTGATAGGTACGTTTTTTTCATTCACAAAAGCGAATAATTGAAACCTAAAATCCTAAAATGAAAAATATTCTGTTGATTCATTTTTAGATCTAATCGATACCTTATTTTATTGATTTATTTTATTGATTTAGTATCGTCTACTCGAATTAGATTCGAATGAGATGTAAAACAAGGCATGTGTGCTTTTGTTTGCTTTCATATACTCTATACGAGACAGGGTATATAGTACTATCAATTAATTTTCAATCGTGGATACATATGTATTCTTAAGATATTGAAACGGCTACCATTATTGGTATCAAACCAATAACGATTCATACAAGCTAAATCCTCTAATCGATAATTAGGCCAAAGAAAGAACTTCAATTTAATTAATTCATTTTTATCTTTATATTTATAAAAGGGTTTCCTTTCATCCAAAAATTGACTCCAGTTTTTTACATTGGTTTCATTGCAAAATACTGAATTTCTATCGACACCATCCCAATTCAAAGAATTAAAAAAACTTCGAATTCTCAATTCTCTACGACGTCTAGACCATAAAATATTTTCAGGAACAAGCAAATCAAAATGATTTTGTTCTGTATTTATTCTTTGAGTTTGAGGTTGCAGAATGAATTCGTCAAAATTCTTTTTAGCAACATATCTTTGTTCTCGGTATCTTTGATTAGTTTGGTGTTTACTTTTATGAACCAACGAAATTCCTATGGTTTGATACATAAGAAATTCTCCATTATTTTTTACAGAGAACCGAATGGGTTCGATAATCAATACCCCCTTCTTTAGTAAGTCTGTAAGAGGTAAATTTGCCTGAATCAGCATTGTATCCAAACACATTTCTCTCCTTTGAATTGACGATATAGTAATTTTGGTTGGATTTGTCAGTCGAAGCAGGAGACAATATACCTTGATATTTTCGAGCAGACTTTGATTCAAAGCATCCTTCCATTTCAATTGAAAAAGCAAATAACGTTGCAAGAACAAATCTAGTTCTGCTTCCGTGTTGCTTTTGTATTGTTTTTTAGTTTTACCCTTTTTTGTGTCTGATTCCGCGTAATCTTTTTCAAGATCGTTTTGATGTTTTGAGAAAACAGGGCCCCGATTTTCTTTGTTTTCTATACTCGATCCATGCTCTCTTTGACTTGCGGGTTCTTTTGCTTCTTGAATTCTATTCTTTTTTTTTTTATTTGATGGTATAAAAAAGTTTTGTTTTTGGTTTTGACTAACCTTTTCATTTGTATTCAAATTTAAAAGAAGGAATTTGCTTGGTATAATCCACGGTTTTTTTTTATAGACATTAGAAAGTAGTAAAAATTCTGGGAAGAACCAAAATTCCAGATTCAATATGGGACGATTAAATATTTTTTCATTCATTCCCATCCAATCAAAAAAGACTTTTTTCGAATTTTTTTGAGTTTTTTCTGGATTTTGATGAGTTGTAAGATAAAAAACCCCCCTTTTCTCAATTATTTGATAATTATCAATTATTTGATAATTATTAATACCAATTTGAGTATTTGGATTACTGTTGGTATCGATCTTAACCCAGGCCTCAATATCTCCTTTTTGTCTAAGAGAAAAATGGAGAATTTTCCAATCAAAATATTTTCTATCGAGATTTCTTTCTATATCTAGAATATTGCCTTTTCTTAGATAATTATTGATATGCAGATTGCCGGACATATCAACAAAGTTGTGTTTGGACGGGTTGAAATTATATGAAATTTCGAAGTTCTTTTTGACTTGAAAGGGTAATCTAGAAATAAATGAGTCATTTTTATTTTCATAATTAATCGATTTAGATGCTAAAAGATCATATCTATAACATTTTTTAAAATTATCTTTTTTGTTTGATAATGAATAGAGTTTCAAATCATTTTCTTTTTTGTAATGACTTAATTGGTCTTTTTCATATGAATTCCATTTGTTTAAGTTTCTATTTTTATTTTGAGTCATACAACTTTGATTAACTTTAGTTCGCCATTTTTTTGGCATTAATCTAGACCATCTAATCTGAGATAAATCGTATTGATAATGCCGTCTTAACCAGTTTTTCCATTGATTGATTCTATAACTCTGAAGTTTCTTATGTTTTAATTCTGAATGAAATATTCCTAGTGTTCTAAAATAGTACTTTATTTTAGTCGTAAGGAAACAAGACATTGTGTTATATTGAAGAACAGATCTAAATTTAGACAAATTAATAACTTGGGTTTGTGATAATTTGTAAAATACATATGCTTGTGACAAGTAGGATAAATCACAAAAAATATGTGAATTTTGCTTACTAATATTATAAACTGACTTTTTTATAGTCGAAATAAAGATAAAGTGCATTTTTTTATTATTAATTTTTTCTTGATTTATTTCATTATTGGAAATGGATTTCTCAATCAATTTGTTTGTTGATTCAAGAAAGAGTTGTGTAGTAATTCTAGGAATATTAATGATAGATAAAAATAGATCGATGTATAATCTTGGAATGAATAATTTTCGAAAATAATGGAATTTCCGTATTACTCGAATATTTCTGTTTTTTAATTTTTGGAAAATTTTTTTTGGCGATTCGAATTTTTTAATATTATTTGTTTTATTAGTATTAGGCTTAATGTCTATTTCTGGAGTTACTTTCTTTTTCTCTTTTGTAATTCTTTCTATTTGATTTTTTATTGTACTTGTTCTATCAGTCAAATCCTTCATTTTTGTTTCTATCAGTGAAGAATTTAGCCGATTTCCAGATTCAATTTGACTAAATGATTCGTTAATTATTTGATTACTAATTAGATAATCTTTATCTTTTTCCGTTTCATTCGATTCAGAGATTTCTTTGAATCTAAATAATATAAATAGATTTACTTTTGAAAGTTCTTTTTTTATTTTTTTTAGAAATCCAATACTTTTGATAAGCCATTTTTTGGCTTCTTTGAAAACTCTTCTAAATAATTTTGTTTTTCTTTTGAAAATTTTTAGAGTTCTAAAATATTTCTTTTTGGATTTGGCAATTTTTTTTTCGAGTTCTTTAAAAATGGGCTCAAAAAAGGAAGGGCGCTTTCGGGGAGAACCAAAGGGAAGTTCAGTTTCCATTCCCCAAACTGTTAAAAAACAAAAATCATCTTTTTGTTTTTTCTTTTTCATTAGCTCTCTGCGGGAGGGGTACAGTTTAGATATATGCCAAGGTTTCAGACAAAAAGGAAATAAAATTTTGATCTGAATCCCATCTCTCAACCAATTTTTGGGAAATTCTGTTTCTGATAATTGAACACCATTATAAGTACATTTAATCTGCATTTCTCTATTCCATTCCTGAAAATCTTCAGACCATTCAGGAAGTTGCAAGAATAACATACGCCCGATATTTTTGGCTATTATCAATGAAGGTAATATAATATATTTTCGAAGAATTGATTGAGTTATTAACATGTAACCTCTTACCATTTGCGCAAGAATAATGCTATCCCAGGCTTCTGCGATCATTATACGTGTTTCTTCCTTTTTTTTGTTCGCCTCTTTGTCGTCCTTTTCTTTTTTCTCTTCTCTTTTTGTTTGTTCTTCTCTAGACGCTAGAATCTTGAATTTTCCTCCTTTACCTGTCCAATTTCGAAAAATTGGTTTAATCAGTTCAGAGATATCAAAAGGAAAAAGACGGAAGGGGGTTATTCTGTCGACAAAAAGGGGGGAATGTACATTTGCTTGAAATAGTTTCGAAATAGAAGTTTTGCGCCTTTGAGCACGCATAGAGCCTTTAATTATACCGCGCCGAAAATCTGATAGTTGCGAATAGCTTATTAAAACCAGTTCCTCCTCATCAGGATCCTTAGTCGCGTTGTTTTTGTTGTTGTTGTTGTTAGTCTTGTCAGTAAAAACAACAACACGTTTCGATTTTCTTAAACGAAGTTGATGATCCATTGATATGCGATCTTGAAATTCACCCATTTGTTGGTCCAATTCGGTGATTAATTTATGTGACCAGCGAGATACTTTTTTACTGATTTCTTTTATTCCAATCGATTGTTTTCCTGATTTTATCTCATTAGGATCAATTGCCTTGAATACAAATTTTACAAATCTCGTTCTTTTTTCTGAATTCACCCTTTCCTGTTCTTGGTCTGAAAATAAAGAAAGGCCTTTCAAATTTAAACTAGATTTTAGTTCGTTACGTTCGTTACCAAATTCATTGATTAAAGTTAAGAACTCGTCATTTTCTGTTGATAATGGTTTTTTATCAACCGTATACGCTTTTTGTTCAAATTCTTGGTAATCAAATTCTTGGTAATCAGTATTCGGAAGAAAGATAGTATGAATCCTATTTAGTCTCACTTTCTCTTTCCTATTTTCTAGCAAAGTATTTTTTATTATTGAAGATGAAACTCCTTTTTTGATTGTTCCGCGATATGGTCCATTTAACAAAGGATCATACACTCTAGGCATGTATTCTTTTTTAGTATCATCATTACACAATCTAATCTGTGTTTCGAGTATATCCAGAGA